CCGTTCAGGTTGAGACCACATAGAATAATGATATTGCCATAAATGAAGAAAATAATATTTCCATTTATTAATCAGATTAATCAGATTAATCAGGAATAGGCATATTATTTAAAGAAAGAATTGATTTTCCTTGATATCTAACATAATGCATAAAAGGATCTTTGCATAACTCCAAGATGTCCCGAAATTCATTATGAATAAATACTTTGACAAGATTTTTTATTTTTATAAAAAAAAATATTCGTTGAAAAAAGAATCCAGAAAATGTTGAACGTAAATGAAAAGATTGATTACGAAGAAAAAAAAAGATGGATTCGTATTCACATATATGAAAATTATATAGGAACAAGAAAAATCTTGGATTTTTTTTTGAAAAAAACCAATTCTTTGGAAGAATAAACCTATTCCAATTACAATACTCATAGAGAAAGAAACGTAAGAAATGTAAAGAAGAGGCATCCTTCAACCAGTAACGTAGGGTTTGCACCAAGATCTCTAGATGGATGTGATAGGGTATTAGTACATTTGACACAGAATCTAAATGGGACAATTTGTCCTCTAAAAAAGAAAATATTGAATGAATTGATCGTAAATTACGAAATTGATCTACCTCTTTCGAAAAGAATAATTGAAAAGAAAATGTAATTTCCACAGTGACTGCAAATGCCTCGGATAGAATTTGCGAATACAAATTCTTGTTGAAAGCAAAAAACCTATTTTGTCTAGAATCAGTATCCATCAAAATAATCAAAGGATTCTGTTGATACATTCGAATAATTAAACGTTTAACAATTATTGAACTAATTCTTTTGTCATAACCCACATTTTCTAACCAAATAGATCTAATTGATCTCTTTAAAACATGATGAGCAAGTGTATAAATATACTCCTGAAAAAGGAGTGGGTATAGGAAGTTGTGTTGCCAAGATCTATTTAGGTCTAAATATCCTTGAAATTGATCCATTGGAAATTGGATTGGAATCAAAAGAAACAGAAAGTAGTCCATTTATTGATTATGAAACGATATATATAGTGCGATGCAGTCAAAACAAAGCGTTATAGTAAGAAAATACTAGATATCTCGGAGACAGGTAGACTCATCAACAGACTCTCTATCCTCTCTTTCAATCTAAATAGTTTATATTTGTTTCTAGGATAACAAATATAAGATGGGTTAGAAATCCTTTATTTTTCAAACCAATCGCTCTTTTGATTTTTGAAAATCAATATATTTATCAATATGCTGCTTCTTCTACACATTTATGTACAACCCAGAATAGGACATAACTAATAATTAGGACTTATTTGATTAATAAAAACGAAAATAGATAAGATACTATAATCATGCACTCAAGTAGAATTCTTCCCCCGTACTGGGCACTAATATATTTTTAACGTCTAATTAGATCGAGTAATCATTCAAATTTAGAACAAAAGCTCGTTGCTCTTTTTCCTTATAAAAACTGAAATTGAAGTCGGAAAACTCTATCCATTTATTCATTTGACCCCATTCTGATTCTGAATTAATTTCATTTTTCCGCACTCCCACCGATCCAGTTAAAGTAAAACTTAAACATTCTCAGAATTCTCTATTCATACGACATGCTGTTTTTTCCAGTCATTCCTTTCAGGATCAGTCGTGGTCTTGCAAAGTCTACCAAAGGTATGAATGAATCCCTTACTTCATTGAAGTGTGTAAAAGATGCTAGCCGCACTTAAAAGCCGAGTACTCTACCGTTGAGTTAGCAACCCGAAGAACAAAAAATTGGCAATGTTTGGTTGGATAAAAAACTAAAGAGATAAAATTGAACAACACAATCAAAACATCAAACTAGCAAAAAATCCATCGAAAATTTTCAATTCTGAAATTATTATTAATTTCATAAATTCCCATTTATTTAAGAGTCAAAAAAAAGAATATTTTGCAGATAAAAATAAAAGAAATCAAAAATCTAGTCAAAATAAAATCTTTTCAAGTAAAAAAAAAGCGAGAAAATGGATCCGTTTATCCACGATCGAATTATATTTGCTCACATAGACTCTTGTCAATATATAAAAATGACACGGTAAAAAAAAGTGTTAAGAAACAAAAAGAGGGAGGGAGAGGGGGATCTACTAGAAAAAAGTTATAAAACTAAATCAAAATTTCCCCCTTATCCTTTTTTTTATTAATTGAATTTCTTACGAAATTTAGAAAAAACCCCCGCCCTTTTGAAAATATCAAAAAGAGTTCCTGTAGGTTGAGCACCCTTTTCAAGAAAATAAAAAATAGCAGGAATATTTAAATAGGTTTGACTATTTATAGGATCATAAAAACCCATTTTACACAGATCTTTTCCTTCTCTTCGGGATCGACCATCGATTGCAACAATTCGATAAACAGCTCATTGGGATCGATGTAGACAAACTCTAACTCCCCCCAGAAACGTATACGAAGTTTTCGCCTCGTACGGCTCCAGAAATTGAAGTGATGTCTATATATACAAGGTCAAATAGATCCATAAAGAAATGAGACTAATATTAAGTATTAAGAAATATTCAAAAATAATAATATTATTTGATTTTTATATCAATAGAAAAAAAACACACATTTTTCTCCTCATGACTCAAGTTGGATAACTATGAAATAGCTCAAATAAAATAGCTCAAAAGAAAATTATAAAAGCCTATTCATTTCATTTTTTGAGTAGTCTCTAATCCATCTTTTTTTGTCCCCATTAAAACAAAATCGATTTTGACCCTTCGTTCTTAATCTAGTTGTCGAGACAATAAAAAAAGGGGGATTTTCTTGTTCCAAGATACTTTATCTTTAAAGTGAATCATTGGGTTTAGACATTACTTCGGTGACTTAAAATCGTTTGAAAATGGCAGCAACATGCCCCCTTTTATGCTTTTTTTCTATAAAAATGAAAGATTCATAGAAAAGAGAGTATCACACGTAAAAAAATAACTATACTTACAAAGTTGTTAAAACTTATTAATTAGCACTAACCCTAGATTCCTTGCCCCTGAGAAAAGAATCAACAGTTTCGACTCGAGCTACATCACGTACTATCTTACACTACAATAAAAAAAAACCAAGGTTCTGGTGTAAGAGAACAAAAGATGTCGAGCCAAGAGCACATTTATAATTCAAATGGTGGATATAAGAATCCACGGACGATCCCGTCTGTCAAGCCGCACGTTGCTTTCTACCACATCGTTTCAAACGAAGTTTTACCATAACATCCCCCCGGGGTTTTAACTGGTATGTAATTGATTCAATTATGGAATCACGAATAGTCATTTGTTCGTTCGTTACAGTTATTCCATAGGAATGTATATATATATACATTTTTGATTTTCTTTCTAAAGAAAAAAGACCAATTTATCAATCCGAAATCGAAACAGAAAGATTAGAAAATCAAATATTAGGAATTGAAAAATTTTTGTTATTGAATCCACATTCCATCTTCAGAGGATCAAATACTTATAAAAAAGCAAAAAAATTCATGATTTTTTTTTACGAGTAGTTTCGGCTGACTGAGCGGGTTAAATAACGCTTAGTTAAATAAACTAAATATAAATTAGGGGAATCAAATAGAAATATAGGATCTATGAATTACTTATTATTCCATACATTTTGATACATTGAAAATTCAATTTTGATATTTTTATCAATTACTTAAATACTTAAAAACTTAAAAACTTAAAACTAAGGTTCAAAGAAAATACATAATGTATAACATTTTTTCTTACTAACTTATTCTATTCATCTGCTTAATTTCATCTAATTTGTATTAGACCAGGTATTGAAATGAGTGTGTTCGATTATTAATCGTTATAATAGTTATATGAGAGGTTAAGGCTTTTCAACTAACTAATTTCTTTTAGCTTAAGTAATAATAATAATATTAACTACTCTATACTCTTAGAATAGAGTATAGGTCGAATAAAGGGAGGGGACGGGGGGGTTCAATCTGTTGTTAATTTGTTTGAAATTGATTTCAAATTCTTGAAATCTATAGCTCCTATGTTATCCAAATCACAACTTGATTCAGATACATCCATTCATTGATGTATGACAATATTTCGTTATTCTCAAAATATCTAAATATCTATATTCTTTCTTTCTAGATATAAAATAGAAAAAGGTATTCCCTGGGACGGAAGGATTCGAACCTCCGAATAGCGGGACCAAAACCCGTTGCCTTACCACTTGGCCACGCCCCATTTGTCTTTCTGTTCAATCAATACTAATAAACATTATTATTAGTATTGGTTGTTCGTCAATTCCAATCAAAAAATCGATTGTTCCGAGGATTTTGACACGTAGAGCGCGAGAGAAAAATGAATTTATTGATCATTAGATAGAATTTAATTAAAATATTGTCTAAAATACGATTTCTTCTATTCTTTGATTTTAAAAATCAAACGGTTTAAAATTGGGTGAGTTTTCAAAATAAAAATTTTTAGTTTTCTTTTTCTGTTTTAACAGATATCCACTAAAACTCAATCAAAATGAAATTATCTCCAAATTCAATACAGGAAATAAATGTTTATTATGCTTAATATCTTTAGTTTGATCTACTTCTGTTTTCATTTCACCCTTTATTTGAATTCAAGTAGTTTTTTAGTAGTCAAATTGCCAGAGGCCTACGCTTTTTTGAATCCTATCGTAGATATTATGCCAGTAATACCCCTTCTGTTTTTTCTATTAGCCTTTGTTTGGCAAGCTGCTGTAAGTTTTCGATAAGATGTTGAGTAATGTACTAGACATTATTTATCCGAGAAAGAAAATGCTAATAATTATTCGATAAACTTTATAATACGAACCCTCGATTCAAATGATTGATAATTGGAATTCTTTTCTCATTCTGATTCTTTTTATAAACTTTGCTTTTGAATTTATTTCATTCTTTGATTTAGTGAAACCCCCTTTTGAGCCCCCTAATAGGGGGTAGTAAAGAATTTTTTTGGGGGATCAACCCACTTTTATTGCAAATACATTTTTGAGTTCTTTTTCTAGAAACCGTTTTGTTTATTGGTGTCGAAATAGGATATGTGGTAGATTGGTGTCGAAATAGGATATGTGGTAGAAAAAAGGATAATCTATTCTCTCTCTTTTTTTTTTTTCAAAAAATGCTTGGGATTGTGTAATGCTTACTCTCAAACTCTTTGTTTACACAGTAGTGATATTCTTTGTTTCTCTCTTTATCTTTGGATTCCTATCTAATGATCCAGGACGTAATCCCGGGCGTGACGAATAAAAAAAGGACTTTATTGTAAATTTTTGAATTTCAAAAAAAAAGATCAAATATCAATTCATCAACAAAAACGGAAAGAAAGGGATTCGAACCCTCGGTACGAAAAACTCATACAACGGATTAGCAATCCGACGCTTTAGTCCACTCAGCCATCTCTCCCAATTTGAAATTTTGAATCTTACTTTCCAAAAGTAAGATAGAAAAAAAACACCTCTCTTTCCTTATTTCTCGTTATCTTTATTAAAATTCGATTTTAGATTAGAATTCTATTCACATTAGATAAAATCTATTCTATCTATATAGATATTGAAAAAACAAGGGTCGAAAGAATTCTTTCAAAAAAAGAAAGAAAATAAAAAATATTTCTTCTGTCAAAATATATTGTTTAGTTTCTTATCCTGGCTTGGTTCATACCTAGCCAGGCTTTTTTTTGTACCAAATCATATTCTTTTGTATCAAATCATATTCTTTTGTACCAAAACATAAATATTACAAATAAATGTTTAACAAAATTCTTTTTATTGAATGAAATATCAATATAAGGACAATTTTGATTCTAGGATATAGAATATAATCAAAGTTTCATTTTTTTCGTTAGTCTTTTGAATTATTGACTTCTCCTGATTTATTATTATATCATAATTATTAAATTAATTAGAATGACTTAATAATCTAATTCGAATATTAATAATATTCTTTATTTTCGTCCTTTTTTCTTCCCCCTCCTCTTATAGAGGTACTGTACTGAAAGAAACTTGTTATTGAGTTATTAATAATTAGGAGTCCTCTATTAACTAATTTATTGAAATAAACCCGATTAGGTCTAATAAAAAAACTAAAACACACCTATGCTATCATTTTCATTATTATTTTCGGATTCTATCTCTTATTCTGATTCTGATTACGCCGATTCCCTTCTTATTCGACAAAAGATTGATTTATACACAATAATGGCATTGGAGCGGGTATAGTTTAGTGGTAAAAGTGTGATTCGTTTTAGTAATCCCTTTTAGAGTTAAGGGGTCCCTCGGATTTGCTTCATATTCCGAACAAAAACTTTTTTTCTTAAAAGGATTGAATCCTTTCCTTTACCTATCAATTCACTAAGAAGGAGTCGAGGAAGAATCGAAATTCTCGTGATTTGAGTCCAAGGTTCAAATTTTGAATAAATTTTGAAAATTGGATTTTCAAATAGCGAAACACAATTTGTTCTATTGGATCAAGACTCCCAATAACTATGCGTATGGATAAAGGATCCATGGATAAAGATAGAAAAGTGTAGTTCGAATCGTAACTAAATCTTCAATCTTTCCCTATTATTCTAGAAATAGAAAGAAGAAAGATTAAAGCAAAATAGCTTATCTATTAAATAAGGATGTCTTTAGTTTCCGAAGGACATTAAACTTTTTTTAGTTTTAGCTCGGTAGAAAGAAAAAAACTTTTCCTGAGGATTCTATTACATCAAATAGAAATAGAGAACGAAGTAACTAAGAGAATATTGTTAGAATACCCTATATCTATATTCCAGAGGGGATTGTCTAGAAAGCCGAATTTCTTTGAATGCATTCAAAGAGACAGCTGACATAGATGTCATGGTTCAACAATTTTTTGATTTCATTCAGGTCTTATTTCAATCTTGATATTTATTCATACATCCATAAAGGAGCCGAATGAAATCAAAGTTTCATGTTCGGTTTTGAATTAGAGACGTTAACAATGATGAATCAACGTCTACTATAACCCCTAGCCTTCCAAGCTAACGATGCGGGTTCGATTCCCGCTACCCGCTCTAATATAGTATTCTATATAAAAAGAATATTTTTATATTCAATATCATTAATCCTATATTCTATCATAATAGAATATTTTTCTATTATGAGTGTATCTTTAAGATTGAATATAGAATTCCGTAGATTCTATCCCCATAAATATCATCTTTTTAAGAACACCAAACCAGAAGCCAAAAAACAAGAAATGTGAAAAAAAAGCGTCCATTGTCTAATGGATAGGACATAGGTCTTCTAAACCTTTGGTATAGGTTCAAATCCTATTGGACGCAAGTTCTTCTATGTATTTTTTTTTTTAAGGTTTCTATCCAAAAGATATTGCTTTTTATGTTGACTGATTTGCATCAGGGATGCTTCAAATAGGGCGTCTTAGATGATTATTTTCTCGAAATTTGATTTTATTAATAGGAATTGTACAAATGTATTTTGAATAGTAATTAATACTATTAATTATTTAATACAAATAA